AAAAAAAAATGTAAAATTCGACCAGATTGCAAGTTTTTGTTTTTGGGGTTTGGCAAAGGCGGATTATTAGGGTGCGGTCGAATATGGGGGGGGGGGGGGTTTGAGTAGAGATAGTTGTAAATTGGATCAAGGTGCGATCGGGGTATACGGTTAATTATATGTATGTCTTACAAGCATGGATTAAATAACACCATGATAAGGTTCATGCGGGATTAAAATATGGAACGTAGGTGCGGTTAATAATGGTATGTGCTAGGAATCAAAGACAGGCGCTGCGGGACTGATTGTGGCGAGACCAGCATACTGCAATGGGGTCGCGTGCAGACCAGAGATAAAAGATACCAAATGCATGGAGAGCTCCCGTGACTGGTTAATAGGGTGATAGACCCGTGATCCATCGAGATGTCTTATTTAAGGGGAACGTGTGGGCGATCTTGGCGGTATGGCCCTGAGGTAAGAACCAGATGTCCATTGACGTCGTGTGTAGCTACCCCCACAGGTTATGGGCCCGGGGCGAGGAGAGTAGCACTCTTGTGCGGGATATTGATTTCACGGAGGATGGTGATCAAGGGACACCTAACTGACGGGAATATCCGTGTTGACGAGGATTGGTTTAGGGATGCTCGACTGCGATGTGCTATGTCCGGTAAAGAATATTATGTACTATGTACGATAATGGATTAATCGCTATTGGTTGGTATTCCAATGGGTGTGACCACGGGATTTGGATATGTGAATGGTATGTGTTATAGTCAGATATTCTATTAGAGTACTTGCTTATAAGCATGTCCTAGATATAACTGCCAGTAAATATGTAATTTTATGTCCTATGGACGGTAAAACATTTATAGTACTATATAATATCCATGGTGACTAGCAGTAATGCACGAATTACATAAGGACATATAAAATTAGATTGTACTAAATTATTCTCTAAAGGTTATACCTCCTTAGAATGCAGAAAGTAGTTTAAATAGAATGCCAGTTTTGGGTATTGGTGGAGGAGTTAAATGCTTTCTTTCTGAGTTGCCCTGGGGAAAGGTATCCGTCTCCGGTTTACAAGACCGGTGTATTAGTCTATACTACAAGGGCAGGTTCATTTGAGGAGATTGTTTTCGATTATAGAGGCTAGTGGTATTAAGATCAGAATTGTAGTGAAATATATTATAGATGCTACCTGTCCAATTATAATAAAGGGTTGGTTTACTGGTTGGCTTCCAATTCAGGTTAGGGTTAATAGAACTGTGATTAATAATCATAGTGTAAATTGGCTGAATGGGCGGAATATTATGCTTTGTTGTTTGGATTTGTGAAGTATGGGGATAATTATTAGGATAAGAATGGATATAAGAAGTGCTAGTACGCCTCCCAATTTGTTAGGTACAGATCGTAGGATTGCATATGCGAATAAGAAGTACCATTCTGGTTTGATGTGTGGTGGGGTGTTTAGTGGATTAGCTGGTGTATAGTTGTCTGGGTCACCTAAAAGGTCAGGTGAAAATAATACTAGAGTTATTAGGGGAAGAATAAGGAGGACTAGGCCTAGCATATCTTTGATTGTGTAGTAGGGGTGGAAGGGGATTTTGTCGGAGTTTGAGGGAATTCCGCATGGATTATTAGATCCTGTTTCGTGTAGGAAAAGTAGATGTAGAACTGTAAAGGCTGTGATAATGAAAGGCAGGGTAAAGTGGAGAGTGAAGAATCGGGTAAGGGTTGGATTATCGATAGAATATCCACCTCATACTCATTGAACGAGATTTGTTCCGATGTATGGGATTGCGGATAATAAATTTGTAATTACTGTAGCACCTCAAAATGATATTTGTCCTCATGGGAGTACATAGCCTATAAAGGCCGTTGCTATAACTATAAGTAATAGTGCAATGCCAATGTTTCAAGTTTCAAGAAGAAGGAATGAGCCATAATATAACCCTCGACCTACGTGTAGGAATAGGCAGATAAAGAATATGGAGGCACCATTGGCATGAAGGTAGCGGATAATTCAGCCGTAGTTTACGTCTCGAGTGATATGGGCGATTGAGGAGAAGGCTGAGGAGGTGCTAGGTGAGTAATGTATTGCTAGGAATAGACCTGTGATGATTTGTAAAATTAAGCAGGTTGCTAAAAGGGAACCAAAGTTTCATCATGCTGAGATGTTTGATGGGGTTGGTAGATCAATGAGGGAGTGATTAATTAATTTTATAATTGGATTAGATTTGCGTACGGGGATCATTAGTGTTTTTATAGTTGAAATACAACGATGGTTTTTCATATCATTAATCATGGTTAGAGTCCATGTGGAAACAATGTCGTATATTTTATTTTTATTAAGCGTATTATTAGTTATGGGTTTTGTGGGCTTTTCTTCTAAGCCTTCTCCTATTTATGGGGGTTTAGCATTGGTTGTTAGTGGTGTGATTGGTTGTGCTATTATTTTAAGTTATGGGGGTACTTATATAGGTTTAATAATGTTTTTGATTTATCTGGGGGGTATAATGGTTGTCTTTGGTTATACTACTGCGATGGCTATTGAAGAATATCCTGAAGCATGGGTTTCAGGATTTGAGGTTTTGGGGAGTTTTTTGGTTGGATTGGCAATGGAGGTATATTTAGTTTTGTGGGTTATAGATTATAATGAGTTGGTAGTGATAATTAATTTGGATAATATAGGGAGTTGGGTGATTTTTGAGGGGGAGGGGTCGGGGTTGATTCGTGAGGATTCTATTGGTGCGGGTGCTTTGTATGATTATGGGCGTTGGTTGGTCGTAGTTGTTGGTTGAACATTATTTGTTGGTGTTTATATTGTTATTGAAATTACTCGGGGTAATAGATTATATAATTAAAAGTGGGATTAGTGTGAGGGAAATAAGAAAAGAGAGGAAATATAGCTTGATTATGCCTTTTTGGGTGGTTGAGGTGATGGCTGTAATAATATGGGTGTGTGAAATTGTTTTAGGTATTGATTTCTCTAGTCAGAGTAAGTCTAGTAATAGGAAGGCTAGGTTTTGGCTTATGGTTAGGTTTTGGTAGGGAACTGTTCGGTGAATTGTAATGGGAAAATATCCTAGTATATTGGAGAATTTGAATATGTGCGATGGGGTATTTATTTTGAGACTGTTAGTTATAAGAGTCAGATCTAGGGCTGTTAAGAAGCCTAGGGTGGTTACGCATAAGGCTAGGAGTTTCAGGTGATAAGGTATTGTTAATTGAGGAACTGTAGTCGGAGAGATGTTGTTGACGATGAAAAATCCTGCGAGTAGACTACCTGCTGCTAGGCGTTTTATTGGGTTTAGTAGGGTTGGGTTGTTCTCATTAATATATACGGAAGTTGAAAAACGAGGTGATCCTGTTAGTGTGAGAATAATAGTTCGGGTGCTGTAGGCGCTTGTTATAGAGGTAGCGATAAGAGTAATACACAGGGCCCAGGCGTTGGTGTATGATGTGTTTGCGGTTTCGATGATGAGGTCTTTGGAGTAATAACCTGTAAGAAAAGGTATGCCTGTGAGTGCTAGGCTACCGATTATCAGGGAAGTTGAGGTGAGGGGCATTGTTTTAAATAGTCCTCCTATTTTTCGGATGTCTTGTTCATTATTTAGGTTATGAATTATAGACCCAGAGCAGATAAATAGTATAGCCTTGAAAAAGGCATGAGTACAGATATGTAGAAATGCTAGGTGCGGTTGATTAATACCAATAGTAACTATTATAAGTCCCAGTTGACTTGAGGTAGAGAAGGCTACAATTTTTTTAATGTCATTTTGTGTTAGGGCGCAGATTGCTATGAATATGGTAGTAATAGCTCCTAGGCATAGTGTAAGACTTTGAATTGTTGTATTATTTTCTATTGGTGGGTGGAAGCGAATAAGTAAGAAAACCCCAGCTACTACTATAGTACTGGAGTGAAGTAGGGCTGATACTGGAGTTGGGCCTTCTATAGCCGAGGGTAATCAGGGATGGAGGCCGAGTTGGGCTGATTTTCCTGTTGCTGCTAATAGTAGACCCACTAATGGAAGTAGATCGGGGTTGGGATCTAGGATAAATATTTGTTGTAAGTCTCATGAGTTATAATGGAGGAGAAACCATATTATGGCTAGAATGAAACCAATATCACCAATGCGGTTATACAGAATTGCTTGAATGGCTGCTGTGTTAGCGTCTGTTCGAGCGTATCATCAGCCGATTAGTAGAAATGATATAATTCCTACACCTTCTCACCCAATAAAGAGCTGGAAGAGGTTGTTAGCGGTAACTAAAATTAGCATGGTAATAAGGAAGATGAGAAGATATTTGAAGAATTGGTTAATGTTTGGGTCTGAGTCTATGTATCATAGTGAGAATTCTATAATGCACCAAGTAATAAATAGTGCAATTGGGGTAAATATTACGGAGTAATAGTCCAATTTAAAACTTAGTGTAATTTCTAGTGATTGAATAGTTATTCAATGTCAGGTTGATATGATTGTATCTTGACCTAGGAAAGTATATATGGTTGTGGGGATGAGACTAATAGTAAAGGTAAATATCATAGTTGTTTTTACATAGTTGGGGTATATATTATTTTTATTGGGGCTAATAAGGGTAATAATAATCGGAAAGATTAAGGGGGTTAGGGCTAGTATAAAAATGGAGGTGTGCATTATTATTACTTTTATTTGGAGTTGCACCAATATTTTTGGTTCCTAAGACCAATGGACAGCTGTTATCCTTTAAAAGTTGAGATAGCCGTTTTATTAAATACGGGGGCATGGATTAGCAGTCCTTGCAATCTTTCTCGGTAAATAAGAAGTGGTAGGTTTCTATATTTAGATTCACAATCTAATGTTTTAATTAAACTATATTTACAAGGGGTGAAGCCTATAATAATGCTAGGATTAAGGGTTAGAAGAATAATAGGAGATATATGTATAAATATTAGCATGTTTTCTCGTGTAAAAGAGGGTTTTATGTTAATAATATGGGAGGTGAGTGTTCCTCGTTGTGTTGTAATGAATATGTGTAGGGAATATAGAGCAGTAATTAATATGTTTAGTCCTGTGAAGATAATGGTAATATGTGACCAAGAAAATGAGGATGTCACTACTAATAACTCCCCGATTAAGTTAATGGAGGGAGGTAGAGCTAGATTGGTGAGGTTTGCTACAAATCATCAGAAGGCTATTAGTGGAAGTAGACTTTGAAGTCCTCGAGAAAGTAATATAATGCGGCTGTGGGTTCGTTCGTAATTTGAGTTTGCTAAGCAGAATAATATAGATGAGGTAAGTCCGTGGGCAATTATAAGGATGATAGCGCCAGTAAAGCTTCAGGGGGTTTGAATGAGGGAGGCTATGATTACAAGGGCTATGTGGCTTACAGAGGAGTATGCAATGAGCGATTTTAAATCTGTTTGTCGGAGACAGGTTGAGCTAGTTATAATTATGCCCCATAAGGATAGTATAAGAAAAGGGTAGGCTATATGTTCTGTTAGTGGGTTGAGAATTGGTGTAAGTCGTATTATGCCATAGCCGCCTAATTTTAAGAGCACGGCGGCAAGAACTATTGACCCGGCAATGGGAGCCTCAACATGGGCTTTAGGGAGTCATAGGTGTAGGCCATATAAGGGTATTTTTACTATAAAAGCCATTATGCATGCTAGTCAAGCTAAATTATGGGATCAAGAGGTTGTTAGTTTTTGGGCTATGAGTGTTAGTAGTGGAATATTTAATGAGCCTAATTTGTTATGTGTATAAATTAATATAATTAGCAGAGGTAGGGAGCCAGCTAATGTATAAAATAAGAAATATGTGCTTGCGTTGAGGCGTTCTGCTTGGTTACCTCATCGGGTGATAATAATTAGGGTGGGGATAAGGGTTGTTTCAAATAGGATGTAGAATAAGATTAACTCTGTGGCTATAAATGTTATGATTAGGGAGATTTGTAGGAAGATTATTATGGAGAGGTAAAGTTTTTTTCGCAGGGGACTTTCATTGTGTAGGTGATATTGGCTTGCTATAATTATGAGGGGCAGGAGTCAGGCTGTCAGTATTAGAAGAGGTGTTGTTAATGGATCTGAAGATAAATAGGTCGAGTGGCTAATAAGGTTATTATTGATTTGATTGAAGAATATAAGGGGAATGAGGCTGATTATTAAGCTATGTGTAGTTAGGTTAATTCAGACTAGGTTGTTTTTGGAAAATCATGTTGTTGGTAATAGTATCATTGTAGGGAAAATTATTTTTAACATTGAAGTAAGTTTAGGTTCTGGATATGGTCTAAGCCGTATGTGTTTGAGATTGAAATTAATAGGGCAAGGCCCACTGCTGCCTCGCAAGCGGCAAATACTAGTAAGGCAATAGGTACTATATTGGCGAGGGGAAAGTGAGTGTTTAATGCAGTAAGAGTGCTTATGATAAACAGTGAAAGTATTATTCCTTCTAGGCATAGTAGGGATGACATTAGATGTGAGCGATAGATTAATATGCCCAGGAGTGAGGTAGTGAATGCTAATATAATGTTTATATAAATAATGGACATTTGGTTAGTATGATTACCATAATCTAATGAGTCGAAATCATTTGTTTTACTTAAACTACTTACCAATTCAGTTCAATCTAAACCTTTTTGAGTTCATTCATAGGCCAGGCTGAGGGTTAAGATAATAATTAATGTAATTGATGACTTGATCATTACGGGAAGGTTTGTTGTTTGGAGGGCTCATGGCAAGGGCAATAGCAAGGCGATTTCTAAATCAAACAGCAGGAAGGTAATAGCGACTAGGAAGAATTTTATGGAAAAGGGAATGCGAGCAGAGTTTAGTGGGTCAAACCCGCATTCGTAGGGGTTGGCTTTTTCTACATAAGAGTTGAGTTGGGGTAGCCAAAATATAATAATTATTAGCAAGATGGTTAAGGAGGTATTAATTATTAGAGTTAGTATTAGATTAATTATCCTTTTTCGATATTATCGAAACTAACTGATTGGAAGTCGGCTGTACTAGTTATACTAAAAGGATAGGAACCTCATCAGTAAATGGAGATATAGAGAAAGAGTCAGACGACATCTACGAAATGTCAATATCAGGCGGCAGCTTCAAAGCCAAAATGGTGACTTGATGTAAAATGGTACGATAGCTGACGAATAAGACAGGTAGTAAGAAATGTAGATCCAATGATAACATGAAGTCCATGAAAGCCGGTAGCAACAAAGAATGTTGAACCATAGATTCCATCAGAGATGGTAAAGGGTGCTTCATAGTACTCTGATATTTGTAGTAGGGTGAAATAAATGCCTAATAAAATTGTAGTTGATAGGGCTTGAATTATTTGTTTTCGGTTATTTTCTATTAAGCTGTGGTGAGCTCAAGTGATTGTAACCCCTGATGCAAGTAGTACGGAGGTATTTAGAAGGGGTACTTCTAGGGGGTTTAGGGGAATAATACCTGTAGGTGGTCAGTGTCCTCCTAGGTGTGGAGTCGGGGCCAGGCTTGAGTGATAAAAAGCTCAGAAGAAGCCAGCAAAGAAGAAAACCTCTGAGATGATAAATAATACTATTCCGTAGCGGAGGCCTTTTTGAACTGGTGTTGTATGGTGACCTTGATAGGTGCTTTCTCGGATGATATCACGCCATCATTGGTATATGGTTAACATATTGGTTAGTAGACCTAGGGTTAATAGGGTTGTAGAATAAAAGTGGAATCATATAATTAGGCCAGATGTTATTAGGAGAGCTGACAGGGCTCCTGTCAGTGGTCATGGACTGGGTTTAACTATGTGATAGGGGTGGGTTTGGTGTGTCATTAAGTGTTGTCATGTAGATAAAGGCTTACCAATAGTGTGAAAACGTAGGCTTGAATTAGGGCGACTGCTATTTCTAGAATTGTTAATAATACTAGAAGCACTAAAGTTAGTGAGGTTATAGAGAGGCTGATGGTTGATAGTACTAGCGTAGCACTTCCAATTAGGTGCATAAGTAGATGTCCTGCTGTAATATTGGCGGTTAGGCGTACAGCAAGGGCTACTGGTTGAATAAATAAACTGATGGTCTCAATAACTACTAATATGGGGATAAGTAGTGTGGGTGTACCTTGTGGTAAAAAGTGCGCTAAGGAGCTTTTAGTTTTGAAGCGAAGGCCTGTGATTACTGTACCTGCTCATAGAGGGATTGCTATAGCCAGATTTATTGATAGTTGGGCGGTAGGTGTAAATGAGTGGGGTAAGAGTCCGAGAAGGTTAGTTGTGGCAATAAAAATGATTAGGGATATTAGTATTAGAGACCAGGTTTGTCCTTTAATATTATGAATTATTATTATTTGTTTTACGATTAGCTGAATTAGATTTTGTTGAATAGTAATTAGTCGATTATTAATAAGATATTTTGAGGTTGGAAGTAGTAATGTAGGAAATAGAATAATAGGTACTACGGCTGGTAGCCCTAGGAGTGTTGGGTGTGTAAATGAGGTAAATAAATTTTCGTTCATTTTAGTTGTCAGGGGTTGTTAAATATTTGCGTACTAGAGACTTTTTGTGACGGGGGAAAATAGTAGACTATATTTAATAGTTTTAGTTGTATAATAAGATATAGTGCGGGTAGCATGGTTATAATAGTAATTAGCCATGTAGATGTATTTAGTTGAGGCATTTCACTGCAGAGAAGAATATTTTCTCAGTCTTTAACTTAAAAGGTTAATGCTGTGGCAGCTATGCAGTGAGTTTAGTACTTAAGAAATACTTTAATTAAACGCTTTAGTATATCTACAGGGTGAATACAGGCCCTATTTCAAAAATTTTTAGTGGAATTAGTTCTGCAACAATTGGTATAAAACTGTGATTAGCGCCGCAAATTTCTGAGCACTGTCCGTAGTAGACACCTGGTCGTGTGGCAGTGAATGTGGTTTGATTTAAGCGTCCGGGAATTGCATCTGTTTTTAATCCTAGCGTAGGAATAGTTCAGGAGTGTAAGACGTCTTGAGATGTAATTATTATGCGAACAGGAGCTTCAATTGGGAGTACCACTCGATTATCAACTTCCAGAAGTCGAAGGTCCCCTGGGTTTAAGAATAGTGGAGGGAGTATATAGGAATTAAAGATTAAGCCCCCATAATCTGTATACTCATAAGTTCAGTATCACTGATGTCCGATTGATTTAATAGTAAATGAAGGATTATTAACCTCATCCGTTAAGTAGAGAATACGTAGGGATGGCAGAGCAATTAAGATTAAGATAATTGCTGGTAAGATGGTCCAAATAGTTTCTATTTCTTGAGCATCTGTAATATTGGTGTTAGTTAATTTTGTTGTGAGTACTGAAGATAAGACGTATAAGACTAAAAAGCTGATCATAGCTACAATTATAAAGGCATGGTCGTGGAAGGCAATTAATTCTTCTATGATAGGGGATGTGGCATCTTGTAGGCCTAGTTGAACTGGGTGAGGCATATAAGATATATAGGGTGTATCCTATAATTTAGCTTTGACAAAACCATGAAATAATTTTTTCTAATATCTTATTGAAAAAGTTATAGAGGTTATAGGATTGGCTTGAAACCAATCTCAGGAGGTTCGATTCCTTCCTTTTTTATTTAACCTTAATGAATGTTGGTTCGTCGAATGTATGATATGGTGGTGGAGAGCCGTGCAATCATTCTAGGTTGTAGGTAGGTTGTTCAATAAATAGGACTTTACGTTTTGAGGCGAAAGCTTCTCAGATTATATAGATTATTAGTAATATAGCTACTAGGGAGATGAAGGAGCCTATAGATGATACAACATTTCATGTGGTGTAAGCATCAGGATAATCGGAATAACGTCGAGGTATTCCGGACAAACCAAGAAAATGCTGCGGAAAGAAAGTTAAATTTACGCCTACAAATATAATAATAAAGTGGGCTTTGGCACAAATTTCGTCTAGGGCGTATCCTGAGAATAGTGGAAATCAGTGGATAAAACCCCCTATGATAGCAAAGACGGCTCCTATTGACAAAACGTAGTGGAAGTGGGCTACCACATAGTATGTATCATGTAGTACGATATCTAGTGATGAGTTTGCTAGTACAATACCAGTTAAGCCTCCTACGGTGAAGAGGAAAATAAAGCCTAGGGCTCAGAGTATTGCAGGGGATCATTTGATATTTCCTCCATGTAGTGTAGCTAGTCAGCTAAAGACTTTAACGCCAGTTGGGATTGCAATAATTATGGTGGCGGAGGTGAAATAGGCTCGTGTGTCTACGTCTATGCCAACAGTAAATATATGGTGAGCTCATACGATAAAGCCTAAAAACCCAATTGATACTATAGCTCAGACTATGCCTATATATCCGAATGGTTCCTTTTTTCCGGAATAATATGTTACAATGTGGGAGATCATTCCAAACCCAGGTAAGATAAGAATATAAACCTCAGGGTGACCGAAAAATCAGAATAAGTGTTGATATAAGATTGGGTCTCCTCCTCCGGCGGGGTCAAAGAAGGTAGTGTTGAGATTACGGTCTGTTAATAGCATTGTAATGCCCGCAGCTAATACAGGTAAGGATAGAAGCAGTAAGACTGCTGTAATTAGGACGGATCAAACAAATAGGGGTGTCTGATACTGAGACATGGCAGGGGGTTTTATGTTAATAATAGTAGTAATAAAATTAATAGCTCCTAAGATAGAGGAAATACCTGCTAGGTGGAGTGAAAAAATAGTTAAGTCTACAGAAGCTCCTGGGTGGGAAAAATTTCCTGCTAGAGGAGGATAGACTGTTCAGCCTGTTCCTGCGCCAGCCTCTACTATTGCTGATGCGAGAAGAAGTAGGAAAGATGGCGGGAGAAGTCAGAAGCTTATATTATTTAGGCGGGGGAATGCTATGTCAGGAGCGCCAATTATTAAGGGAACTAGTCAGTTTCCGAAGCCCCCGATTATAATTGGTATAACCATGAAGAAAATTATAACAAATGCATGGGCTGTAACAATAACATTATAAATATGGTCGTTGCCTAGTAGGTTGCCGGGCTGGCCTAGTTCAGCTCGAATAAGGAGACTTATAGCTATACCTGTGGTTCCAGCTCATGCACCAAATAATAAATACAAAGTTCCAATGTCCTTGTGATTTGTAGAGAATAACCAGCGGTTGATGAGCATAGGTAAAATGGCTGAGTAGGCATTGGGCTGTAAACCTAAGTACAGAGGTTGAACCCTCTTTTTACCAGCCCCGAGGTGATTATCATGTTGAATTGCAAATTCAAGGGAGCAGTTTTATTTCTGCCGGGGCTTCTCCCGCCTTTTTTTCCCTGCGGCGGGAGAAGTAGATTAAAGCCAGTTGATTAGGGTATTTAGCTGTTAACTAAGTTTTTGTGGGTTTGAATCCCATTGATCTAGTAAGGGCTTAGCTTAATTAAAGTGATTGATTTGCGTTCAGTTGATGCAGGGTATAGTACTGCAGTCCTTATGTGTTTCAGAAATTAAGCATGTTAACTTACTGAAAGCTTTGAAGGCTTTTGGTCTGGTTTAACCTAAATTTCTAGAATAGGGTTAGAACTGTTGGCGATATTGGTAAGAGAAGGGTTGTAAAAATAATTAGTGGGGGGAAAAGGGGTGTAGGCTTTGTATTTTCGAACTGTCATTTTATTTTTGTGTTATTAGACGTAGGGAGTAGTGTTATGGAAGTAATATAAGTTAAACGTAAATAGAAATATAGATTGAGTAAAGTTATGGTGATTATGATAGAGGGTATGATAAAGTTGCTATTTTTTGTAAGTTCTTGAATTGTTATCCATTTAGGTAGAAAGCCGGTCAGTGGAGGTAGACCTCCTATGGATAGGAGGGTAAGTAGTATTAATGGTATTAGTCAGGTTAGTTTGTTTCAGGTGCGTGATAGTATTAGGGTGGTGGTATTTGAGTTTAGGTTCAGGGCTAGGAATGCAGTGCTTGTTATAATGATGTACATGAGCAGATAGAAGATTGTAATATTTGGGTTATACGTTATTGTTATTATTATTCAGCCTATGTGTGTGATTGAAGAGTATGCTAGAATTTTTCGTAGTTGTGTTTGATTGAGACCCCCTCAACTGCCTGCTATGATGGATAGGGTTGATAGGGTTATAAGAATACTTGTGTTAATTGATGGATAAATTTGATATATAATTGAGATAGGGGCTAGTTTTTGTCATGTGAGGAGAAGCAGGCCGGATATTAAGGGTGTTCCTTGGGTGACTTCTGGAACTCAAAAGTGGAAGGGGGTTATTCCTAATTTTATAGCGAGTGCTATTGTTATGATTAAGGATGAGAGTTGATTGGGATTGTTTATCAGGGTTCATTGTCCTGAGAGTAGGTTGTTATACATGATTGCTATTATGAGAATTATAGATGCGGTGGCTTGTGTAAGGAAATACTTGGTAGCAGCTTCTGTGGAGCGAATGTTTGCTTTTTTAATTAGGATTGAGGTAAAAGCTAGTATATTTATCTCTAGGCCGGTTCAGGCTAGAAATCAGTGGGAACTTAGTGATGTAATAAGGGTGCCTATGATTATGGTAGAGTAGATAACAAGTTGGGCTAGTGGATTAATTAGTACGGGAAGGGTATAACCAACATTTTCGGGGTATGGGCCCGATAGCTTATTTAGCTGACCTTACTTAGAATGAGGTGTAATAGGTAGCACGGAGAGATTTGGATTCTCAGGAGTAGGTTCAATACCTATAATTCTAGAAATAAGAGGGTTGAATACCTCTATTATTTACTCTATCAAAGTAATTCTTTTGTCAGACATATTTCTAGCTTTGAGGGGGGATGCCAGAGGTTATAATAAGAGTTGAGATATATCATATGAGGAGTGCTAATGTGAGAGGAAGGAAATTTTTTCATAGTAAGTGTATGAGTTGATCATAACGGAATCGGGGGTAGGTTGCTCGAATCCATAGGAATAAGGAGGTTAGGAGAAGAGTTTTTGTAACAAAGCATGTTGTGAATAGTTCTGGTGAGTGGATTGGGTATAGTGTCCCTAGAAAAATTGTGGCTGTTAGGGCATTTATTATAATAATATTTATATATTCGGCTATGAAGAAAAGAGCGAATGGACCTGCGGCGTACTCGATATTGAAGCCTGATACTAGTTCTGATTCTCCTTCTGTGAGGTCGAAGGGGGCTCGATTGGTTTCTGCTAGTGTGGAGGTGAATCATATTATGGTTAAAGGTCATGATGGTAGGAGAAGTCAGAGGTGTTCTTGTGTTGTAATGAGTGCGTGGAGGTTGAATGAGCCACTTATTAGTAGAACTGATAGTATAATGATGGCGAGAGTTACCTCGTATGAAATTGTTTGGGCGACTGCTCGTAGCGCTCCGATTAATGCGTAGTTTGAGTTGGATGCTCATCCTGATCATAAAATGGAGTAAACAGCTAGACTAGATGTAGCTAGGATAAATAGAAGTCCTAGATTAAGATTAATTAGGGAATTGGGTATGGGAAGAGGTACTCACAGGAGAAGGGCAATAGAAAAGGCTAGGGCGGGTGCAATAATATATAGGGTGGTAGTGGATGTTGAGGGTTTTAAGGGTTCTTTGGTGAAGAGTTTTATTGCATCGGCAAAGGGTTGTAGTAGTCCATAAGGACCCACGATGTTGGGTCCTTTGCGTAGTTGTATATAGCCTAATAGTTTTCGTTCAGTAAGTGTAAGAAATGCTATGGCAGCTATAGTGGGTAGGATAATGAGTAGAAGATTTATTGTGAACATAGTGCTAAGAAGAGGAGTTGAACCTCTGATTATAAAGTCTTAAATTTTATGCAATTACCGGGCTCTGCCATCTTAACAATCCCTGTTCTTGGGTTGTGTGTGTGTAATTTCTTGCTAAATTGAGACTAGGTCATTTATGGGAGGAGGGCGCTTATGTGAAGTAGGCCCTATTTCTCTTGTCCTTTCGTACAGGGAGAAATATAGAATAGATAGAAACCGACCTGGATTGCTCCGGTCTGAACTCAGATCACGTAGGACTTTAATCGTTGAACAAACGAACCCTTGATAGCTGCTGCACCATTAGGATGTCCTGATCCAACATCGAGGTCGTAAACCCTATTGTCGATATGGACTCTGGAATAGGATTGCGCTGTTATCCCTGGGGTAACTTGTTCCGTTGGTCAAGTTATTGGATCAATTTAGATATTAGACTGCTTTGACTTGTATGGCCTTGGCGTAGTTCGTTCGGAGGTTTAATTATGCTCCGAGGTCACCCCAACCAAAATTTCTAGTACAGGGGCAGGGTATGTTAGGTCCTTAGATTTATTTTAATAATGGGTTGTACTAGTAAATTGAAGCTCCACAGGGTCTTCTCGTCTTATTATTTTATGTCCGCCTCTTCACGGACAGGTCAATTTTACTGGTTGAAAGTAAGAGACAGTTAAACCCTCGTGTTGCCATTCATACAAGTCCCTATTTAAAGAACAAATGATTATGCTACCTTTGCACGGTCAGGGTACCGCGGCCGTTAAACATATGTCACTGGGCAGGCAGTGCCTCTAATACTGGTAATGCTAGAGGTGATGTTTTTGGTAAACAGGCGGGGTTGAGTTTGCCGAGTTCCTTTTACTTTTTTTAACCTTTCCTTTAGGGCATGCCTGTGTTGGGTTAACAGTATATATAATATTGGCTTGTTTGTGGTTATAACATTAGACTGTCAAATATCGGTGAAGGTTTCGATCCGATTTAGGCTTATGCACTGGAGAATTTATTCACGTTACTAATGCTAGCATTATTACTTCTATGAAATAATAGATTAATCCAATGTGATATGAGGAGTTCAGTAAAGTGTTTGATATTTTTTTAGACATTGCGTTGAGCTTAAACGCTTTCTTAATTGATGGCTGCTTTTAGGCCAACTATGAGTTTGGAAATTTTTTACTCTCTACATAAGGTTTTTTCCTGATGTCTAAAGAGCTGTCCCTCTTTAGACTAACAGTTAAGTTTACAGGAGGATTGGTAGTTCTGTAAGTAAACTTAAGGTTGAACTAAAATTCTATCTTGGATAACCAGCTATCTCCAGGCTCGGTAGGCGTATCACCTCTACCCAGAAATCTTCCCACTATTTTGCTACATAGACGGGTGTGCTCTTTTAGCTGTTTTTGGGTAGCTCGTCTGGTTTCGGGGTACTTGGCTTTAGTTCTCTTTGCGAAGTGGTCTCTAGCTAGTTCATTATGCAAAAGGTATAGGGGTGAGTCCTTGCTGTTTTATGCTTGGTTGCTTTTTTCATCTTTCCCTTGCGGTACTGCATCTATAGCGTCAGAGTAAATTTCTATCTCCTATACTTTTATACTTGTGAATGGTTTAATAATATATTAATTTAATAGTAGTATTGGTAGGTTTGTTGAGCTAGTATTGGCTCAAGGCAATCAGGTAGCGATATCTTCCGGGTGTAAGCTGGATGCTTTGTGTTGAGCTATGCCTTGATTTATCCAAGTGCACTTTCCAGTACACTTACCATGTTACGACTTATCTCCTCTGTATGAATGCAGAAATATTTAGTTAAGTTAGTTCTAATTATATTTGAGGAGAGCGACGGGCGGTGTGTGCGTGCTTCATGGCCTAGTTCAACTAAGCACTCTATTCTTAGTTTACTACTAAATCCTCCTTGGACTCTTAAGTTTCATAAGAGCTATCGTGGGGTTTTCTAGGGTAGAAAATGTAGCCCATTTCTTCCAGCTCATAAGCTACACCTTGACCTAACGTTTTTGCGTGGGCGTTTGTGCTTACTTTATATCTCTTGTTGAGGTTTGCTGAAGATGGCGGTATATAGGCTTAGCAAGAGGTGGTGAGGTGAATCGGGGTTTATCGATTATAGAACAGGCTCCTCTAGGGGGATATGGAGCACCGCCAAGTCCTTTAAATTTTAAGCTGTTGCTTGTAGTGTTCTGGCGAATAGTTTTGTTATTTTTAACTATTAAAGTTTAGGGCTAAGCATAGTGGGGTATCTAATCCCAGTTTGAGTCTTAGCTGTTGTGTATTCAGAAGCTTTAAAGCCACTTTCGTAGTCTATTTTACATTAGCTAGGATTTTACAGTTTAGAAAGAGTTTAGCTTTATTTAATTAAATTTATCTAAAACACCCTTTACGCCGAGGTCTATTAACTAGGGTCAATCGTATGGCCGCGGTGGCTGGCACGAAATTGACCAACCCTTAGTAGCATAGCTTAGTTAAACTTTCGTTTATTGCTAAATATTAGTCACTGCTGTTTCCCGTGGGGGTGTGGCTAAGCAAAGTGTCTTGAGCTGCATTAAGCGTGCTTGATACTTACTCCTCTTAATCGTCGTGATTTATAGGGTATCTTCACTGGAGCGGGGATGCTTGCATGTGTAATTTTGCTAAAAAGCTAATAGAAAGGCCGGGACCAAACCTGTTTGTTTATGGGGTCTGTGAGCCCGTCTAGGCATTTTCAGTGTCTTGCTTTGGAGGTGTTAAGCTACATAAACTGAATAATGGGTATTATGATACCATCTTTGGGGATTATGGGAAAGAAGAGGTGGGTGGAGGTGTCAAGGGTGGTGTGTGAAATAAATTTTTATTAGTTGAGAAAACGACAGTTGAGTTATGCACACCTAAAAGATA